ACATAAATAAAAGAAAAAAAAAAAGAATTCTAAGTTGTAAAGCGAAAGAAAGAACAAAGATGTAGATAAATGGAAGGGTGAAAGAAAGAGAGAAAAAAATACCTAATGATATAGAATTCCATCCAATATGTAAGGTCTATGAGTCATCTCATAAAAGGCAGTGTAATAAAGCATTAATACTGATTCATACATAATTAAACGAATCGATTTAGAAATATAAAATTAAAAAATAAGAGCTTCGAGCCAATAAAGACTAATAAAATTGACTCAAGAAAAAATTTCATTATGAGCTCCATTGTAGAAATCAGACCTAAGCATTAAATAAGAAGCGATGGGAACGATGGAACCTATGAATCCAAATTTATTTATTTAAAACGGGTTCATTTATCGGGATGGCGAAACAAACCAAAAACGAATTTATTCCTATTCATTTATAGGGAAAGCAAAAAAAAAAATAAAGAGCTAACCCTACAACTGAAATAGCGATGAAAAGAGTAAATATTCGCCTGCGAAATCTTTATTTTCTTGGATTGAGAAATTTGGGTTAATCGAAGAAAATAAAAGACAAAACAAAATAAAGATTCGTTATAACAATAATAACAATAACATTAGAAAAATAAAAGGTCATACAACATTGAAATTTAAAATAGAAATATTACCATGTTTCGTTATCTAAAAAAAGAAGATATACAAACGAATAATAGATAAATTTTATATTTTTTCATTCGCAAGGAGCTGGATGAGAAGAAACTCTCACGTCCAGTTCTGCAGTAGAGATGGAATTCAGAACAACCATCGACTATAACCCCAAAAGAACCAGATTCCGTAAACAACATAGAGGAAGAATGAAGGGAATATCTTATCGAGGTAATAATATTTCTTTCGGTAAATATGCTCTTCAGGCACTTGAACCTGCTTGGATCACATCTAGACAAATTGAAGCAGGTCGACGAGCAATGACACGAAATGCACGCCGTGGTGGAAAAATATGGGTACGTATATTTCCAGACAAACCGGTTACAGTAAGACCCGCAGAAACACGTATGGGTTCAGGGAAAGGATCTCCTGAATATTGGGTAGCTGTTGTTAAACCAGGTCGAATACTTTATGAAATGAGTGGAGTAACAGAAAATATAGCCAGAAAGGCTATTTCAATAGCATCGTCTAAAATGCCTATACGAACTCAATTCATTATTTCGGGATAAAAATAAAAGGGGAAGAATCAAAGGAAATAGGTCTTGAGGATAAAAAATCATAGGTTTGGACAAACAATATTTCTTTTTTCTTCGCCCTTTGCAGTGAAAGAATAGATTCAAAAAAAAAAATGATATGATTCAACCTCAGACCTTTTTAAATGTAGCGGATAACAGCGGGGCTCGAGAATTAATGTGTATTCGAATCATAGGAGCTAGCAATCGTCGATATGCTCATATCGGTGACGTTATTGTTGCTGTGATCAAAGAAGCAGTGCCAAATATGCCCCTAGCAAGATCAGAAGTGGTCAGAGCTGTAATTGTACGTACCTGTAAAGAATTCAAACGCGATAACGGTATGATAATACGATATGATGACAATGCTGCGGTTGTCATTGATCAAGAAGGAAATCCAAAGGGAACTAGGGTTTTTGGTGCAATTGCCCGGGAATTGAGACAGTTAAATTTTACTAAAATAGTTTCATTAGCTCCGGAGGTGTTATAAAATGAGATCGTGATATGGTTAGGGGAAGGTATTTGAAAAAAAAATTAATAAATGGATTTCAATTTATTAATGGATTGTGTCTCATGCATATGCCTTTAAGAATTCATATTCATAAAAAAAAGCAAAAAAAAAACAAGATAAAGCATGTTGATTATATCAAAATTTGGAAGCACCAAGAATTTTAATTCATTATGGGCAGGGATACTATTGCTGACATAATAACCTCTATACGAAATGCTGATCTGGATAAAAAAAGAGTGGTTCGAATAGCATCTACTAATATCACCGAAAATATTGTTAAAATCCTTTTACGAGAAGGTTTTATCGAAAACGTGAGAAAACATCAAGAAAATAAAAAAGATTTTTTGGTTTTAACCCTACGACATAGAAGGAATAGGAAAAGACCTTATAGAAATATTCTCAATTTAAAACGAGTCAGTCGGCCTGGTCTACGAATCTATTCTAATTATCAACGAATTCCTAGAATTTTAGGCGGGATCGGAATTGTAATTCTTTCTACTTCTCAAGGTATAATGACAGACCGAGAGGCTCGACTAGAAAGAATTGGCGGAGAAATTTTATGTTATATATGGTAATCCTTCTAATATCCGAATTGGATCCAAAACTTCCTATTTGTAAAAAAAAAAAGAAAAGAGGCGGGTTTTCTAATATCGTTCCTCCTCCATCAATTGATACTTCAAGGAGGCTGTACCTGGAATGAAAGAACAAAAATGGATTCATGAAGGTTTAATTACCGAATCGCTTCCCAATGGTATGTTCCGGATTCGCTTAGATAATGAAG